TGACAATTCCGGGTCAGTGACCCAACAAGCAACATATCAAAGCATTGTTCCATACCCTCAATTTTGCAAGTTGTTCCTCAATTAATCCAGATTCCGGCCGGGTTCGGGGGAAGGGGGGAACGAAAAGCGAGGGGGGGAGAGGTCACGAAGTGCGCTCGACCGCACTAGCGTGCTCAACTAGAAATAGCCTTGACCTACCCTCGGGATCTAGCGCTAGCGCTTTAGGTTTTTCATCCGGGGAAGGGGGGAGTTGCTTGCTGTAAGTACTAATTAAATGGGGAAAAGAAATGAATGAAATGTGAACTATTGACCCGAGTGACTGAAAGAAGACTAGTAGTAGTTAGTAGTAGAAAGAAAGAGACTTGATACTAACTCCCGGCTGGAGGGAAAATGAGTATGTGCAGGCGAAGAGGATACAGCAATTGTACTGTACTAGCGGGACGGATTTAGAAACTAGATTTCCTGATGGTCAAGGCCAAGGTGTGTCTTGAGGGTTTAGACCAAATATTGGGTGTTATTCTGATAATTTTTCCAAAATAGGGCTCACTTGATGGTCGAGGTTATTCGTTACTCACAAGACCATGAAAAAAAGTAACTCATTTTTGACGGCAGGGCAGGGCCCACGAATTATGACCTTCACCGTCATCAGTCTCAACCGACTCCAATGGGACGGATCGGATTTTGGTGTCCTCGTCGAAACACGCGGGCATACTCCTTGCTTCTGGGGGCACTGATTCAAAGCTCGAGTACGGTCCGTTCGCCGTTTTGATCCTCTACCGTGACGAATCAATTGATTGGAGGTGGGCATCCATCGCTCTTTCCTTTGTCCTTCTCCCCATGGTCAGATAGTCCCCCTCGTGCTTACTCCCGATCCGAAGCACCCCTTTTCCATTCATAGAGAGATCCTATCGTCAAAATCAATAAAAAGGCCATCATGGACCAAAATCCAAACAGATCAATCTTGTTGGGAGGTACTGCCCAAGGAAAAGAAAAGGTGACTTCCGGATCAGGGATAATAAATAAAATGGAAACCGGATAAAATCGTATATCGAAACGACTTCTGGCATCACCGGAGGGATCGGAACCACATTCGTGGGCCGACAATTTTTCTGGATAGGTCGAACTATTGGAAGAAAATGGAAAAGGAAGACCGAGTGGGATCAAAGAAACTAGCAGACTGATCAATAAAAAGATACAAATAGGTGCAAATTCCGACATCACCACGGCCCACTTCGTTCTCTCGCTCTGCTCGCGGAGCGGCATACCGAAAATACCTCAGGAACGGAGAGGTCCATTTTTCCCACCACTCATCCCCCAGTCTTTCAAATATATCCCTCTTTTTCCGTTTCGCAGCTCAACCACAGCGCCAGTCCAGTCCCAGTCCAATGAAATGAATAGACGATGAGGGTTGGTGTGGCGTCTGGCCGGTCAGCCGACGGTTCAATTATTGAACCTTGACCACCCCTTTCACCTCTGGAGTCACTGAACTGATACACAGCTCGCAAAATCCAACCACTTCCCGTTGGTGAGACAAGCCCAATATATAAGGAAGAAGTCTTGGACTGCCTTTGCATCATTTTCATCTTTCTGGCAGAAAAAATTAGTCGTCACCCGGATCTTTCTTCTTTTTTGTGGAAAAGCTGATTGATGAGGTCATTCAATGGACCGCACGTTAGTGCTCCGGGGGTGGTTAGGCGCAAGGGTCCGAAGGAAGAGCTTGTCACCTCTTCCCTTGACCTACCCTCGGAATAAGGTACTGGGGAAGACCAGATCTGATTTGATGAGGACGGACGAAGCAAGAGGGTGCTAACGCTTCGCGGAGGCCTAGTCTTGAGTAATCTATAGTAATCTACGGTTTGGAACTAATGAAGCTCCGGATACTTACTATACTATGGATTCTCCGGAATATTTGTTATATAGTATTACCTTATATATATATTCCGGACTCCGGCCCTACTACCCGGAATATATAGTTATAGTATCTATAGTATCTAAGGAATATAAAGAAGGCCGGAAACCTGTGGCCCGGGGATTCCGGTGACCAGGACATACTTCTATATAGGACCGGCGGCCTGGCAGCAGTTGTTCTTGTTCCCCGCCATATAAAACAGGCTCCAGCGGATCTTCTTCGTTGCCCGTATTTTTTTTCGACTTGATGCAAGCGACGGTCGACCCATCCCTTGGACCCTATGGAGGTGCTTCCCTTTCCTTCAATATGATGCCAGCCATTTGGGCCGGGTCCCGGGTCTCCGGAATTAGTAGTGTTGCTTTGTTTTGCATGATCGTGGGGTTTTGTTGATGCAATATTAAAACCTGTCTAGGCCCGCGGTTGTGGTTGGGAGAAAAAAAGAAAAAAACTCGACAGGAAAACCAGAGTCTCCCTTCGGTCTCCATATGAGGGAGATGAGAGTTGAACATGGAAAGAGGCAACCATACAGTCGATCAAGTCCCCTCTCCTTTCAGTCGCCCCTATCCTATAGTACAGTACATCGATACCAGGAAAGAGAGAGGCGAAAGAACAACCAAAAAGACAATCGCACCGGAAAACTTGCCAAAAGAAAGATACCGAGCCGGCAGACTAAGAAGACAGACAAAAGTAAGGATACAGAAAGCCAGTCTCTAAAGAACAAAGACTAAACTCGCACACCTGCGAATACACACACAGACCCGATCTTCTCTTGATGACGCGCGCGCGCTCGTTTGCTTCGCTCAGTCACTGCTTACGGAGAGGGCCTGATCAAAAGCCAGGAAGGAAGCTTTTTTTCCGCACACACACAGATTGGAGGCACTGGTATGTCTCCTTTTCCCCCGCCCCCGGAAGAAGCTTGAAATGGAAAGGTCTTTCATCCTTGATCAAGATATAGATGGGTGCTCAATCAGCAACAACTTTTCCCGCCGGCCGGAAGGGGGATTTTTGCTCGAATTGAAGTCAGGGAAGTAGCGTCTGTTGGTGTCCAAGTTAGTCGTGGAGACTTGTGTATATGGATGGATCTCGAAAGAACCCGGCACCCGGAGTATATATTAGAGCGACCCCCAATTGAAAAACAAGCAGATAGAGGGCCCGCGGCTTGCTCATTCATAATGCAGCAAGCAAGTCTTCCTCATCACTCCAATAAAATCCCGCTTCTCTCCGAGGGTAGGTCAAGGCTATTTATAGTTGAGCACGCTAGTGCGGTCGAGCCCATCCCATTTCCGGTCTTAGCATTTCATGGCCTGAAAGAGGGGAAATTTATATACATCTTGACCGCAGATTCCGGCTTGACCACTGGAGGCAGAGATGAACTCTTCTCCGGAGCCTTTTTAGTGTATTGTATTGACAAAGGCTCTTTCGTCCCGATTATGAGGTATGAAAGGAGTCGAGTATCGGAAGGCACAGATCATTGGGATTGGATGTATCTTCTGGTTGTGCCGAGTCAAATCTGCTCCGCTTTTATTTTGAGTAGCAGAAAAGAATCCCTTACCCCCGCTTTCCAAAATGATGAATATGAAGTCCGGGAAGCTGCTGGTACTATGGATCCTCTGACTCCCGATCAGGTTGCGTTGCCTTCCCGGGTCTCGCCGGTCTTGCCTGTAGGTCGTAATGTGCCTCGAGATGGCCGTCTCCTGTCTCCCTGCCGGTGGGGAATCCGCTCCCGGGTCGTCGCTCTGCTGCGTCTGGCCCGTCCTCTAGGCACCTTTAGAAGGCAGAGGGAGTGTGACCGCTTCCCCGGTTCTCATCAGTTACAGGGTTTGGTTGCCCGAAATTGACTTGGCTTCGTCAAAAGGCCTCATCTCTCGAAAAGCCCGGCTCGCGAGGCGTCCCTCTCGCAGAAGAAGAATCCTTTCCCTCGACCTTACGGTCGAGCGCATTGAATGACCTTCCGGTCGAGCGCATTGAATTCCCTCGCCTCGTTCTTGTTACATGCTATTTTTCCCTTTTCCATTCGGGTGAGTCCAATGAAGAAAACAAATCTCACGCACGGAGACCCACAGGTGCCCATAGTAGGCCGGCCGCCCTACCTAAACCAATCATCATATCGGTCCCTAGGCCCCATTGCTGGAAAGGCTCGGCTTCAAAACCGTACGTGGAGCTTCCGCCTCATACGGCTCCTCTAGGGATGGAGGGGGAACCAGATCAGGCTTGTTTGTGCGGTTAAGGTTGTTGTACACGACATCAGAAATTATCTGAATTCCGTTCGAACTCTATCAATCATACACGTCCTCGGTCACTTCTTTTTCGTTCTATAGAGACGACTGGACTGGTCCCTTGGAGAAATTTGGTAATTGAGAGACATAAGAGTTGCATACACCCGGCTTAGTAGATGGAACTTCAAAAAAAGACAATTATTCATGGATAATGAGGTCTCCATGATAAATACCATAGATAACCATGAAAGAAGGACTCCTATACTCCCTCCGAGTCCCATCTTCAGCTGGTCCAACTTGATCAAGACAGGACTCGGCTCCCATTATTGTCTTGACTATAGAAAGCATAGAAAGCAGGCCAGGTTTTAAAGTCAAGTAATGACCGAACTTTAGTCCTACTAATTCCCCTACTATACTATAGATTCCGGCCGGCCGAGCACAACATCCATACACAAATATCACCAGAGTGGAAAGTCGAAATGGCCTGGAAAAAGGAGTCAACGTAAGAAAAAAACGATTGAGCATATCATATATATAATCTACGGTGTTTTGGTACTGTTGGTTCCATTTGAATTAGTTTTTTCCCTACCCCATACTATAGAAAAGAAATCAGGGGAGGGGATGAAGAAGTAGCTCTCCCGGACCCTTGAACCTTGGGGGTTTCTTTGGTTGGCAGTTGGCCGGGAGAAAGAAATCAACACTACTAAACTATAGAGAAGATACTGTATGGATTCCGGTGACCCCTTTTTCTGGTGTACGAGTTTGACTCTAACACCGGCCGGAACTTTTTCATTTTCCCGCTCGTAGTAGGGAAAATTGCTTTGCAAGGAGACCGATAGGTCATTCAATGCGATGGGCTCGACCGCACTAGCGTG